GCTTTTAACCAGTTATGGCAGCAGCAACACAAGGCCAAAATGGAAATGCAGCGGCGAAACGAAGACTATGTGGAAGCACTGGGATTAAAAGACCGAATTCGAGAACTTAAAGAAAAAAATGACTTTCTTTCGAAAGAGATTGAACTAAGAGAAAGGGGTGGAGGCACGCAAGATAGATGAGATCGGTCGAGTAGTCTCAGTTGGAGATGGGATTGAGCTTTCCTTGTTGGAAGCTCTCTCTGTCGCAATAAAGGCTGCTACTGCTAGGCTCTTAGATGGGCTTGTTTACGAATCTCCAGCCTCTTAAGGGCATGTCCCTGAGACTAGTGCTACTCCCTGCCTTCCTTGCGGCAGGAATGGAGGGCAGGGGAAGAACGACTTTATTTAGTTAGTTCACGAGGTAGCAAGATCAATAAATAGGGAAAGAGCGAACTTCCTTCTTAGGCCTATCGTGAAAGGTCTTCTGCTCGATGCTCGTACAGAAAAGGAGCCTAGCCCCCTTTCGCTCGCTGCCGGGTTTCAGAATTCCTTAGTAGCTACCCCACCCCGCCTATTTCTTTATTTAAAAACAGCATTTCGCTTTGCTCAGTCCTCTCTTGCTAGACTGGCTACCTATGCCCATTGGTGGATTTCCCCTACGCGCCTTCGTTGAGCCTAAGAAGAATAGGGATTTCAAGTCCGAAACCCAAGGTCAAGTGCCCCAAAAGGGGAGTGAGTTCCCGCAGGTCATTTCTCTTATGAGGCAAGTCGTTCTAGTGTTTTATAGCACAAGAAGTTGCTGAAGAGCGAATAAGAAGGGGCTTCCAACTGGAATCGATGGCGCATGGCCAGGATGCACCCACAAAGAAAGCATAGGCGAGTAGTCACTTCACTCAATACAAAGATAAAGGAAAACTTGAAAACAGAGAGGAATTTCTACAAATTAGTAAAGGAAAGGCCTTCCAATCCTAGCTTCTGAAAGAAGAGAAAAGATCAGACCTGCAACCCAATAACCGACAGCGAAGACTTCGAATGATAGACCGACGGAAGTGACTCATAACTAATGGTGCACTTCACTCGTCAAGCAAGAAATGAAAATCAGCCCTTGATGCGTGAGAGCTGTTAAAAAGAAGCAAAGAAAAAGGCCTTGCACCTCACTAAGAGGCTAGCAAAATGGTCCTACTTCTCGCATTGACTCCATCGACAGAAAGAACTCAAGGACTCGATACGGGAATCCGAAGAAAAGAGGAAATGGGACTTTCCCTCGTCAACTGGGGAAATGGGCTTGGCTGGTGTACTAGATAGGGACAGGACCTTTTAAAGAGCCTGAATCCGGTGTGAGGCTTGTGCTTCTTTCTATGTCTATGGAGAGCATGAAAGGCCCTAACAGGTCAGTCAAGTTTCGCAGGAAATTGTAGCGAAGGCGAAATAGACCAGCCTATCTACTTAAGAGGGAACGAAGGCCCCTGGACCATGGGAGACTACCAGTTCTTGCTCCGGATGCTGCTACCGAAAGATGGTAAGGACAGGATGAAAGGCCGGGTTCCCCTAGGTGCCAGTTAGACATGAACTGAGACAGGGGAAGTCCATAAGAAGGACTGAATCCAAAGCATTGACCCGTCGGGGTGATTCACCCTGAAAGACCAGTTCTTCCCTCTACGACAACAGAAGAATTGTCAACAAAAGAAGAAGCAGATAAGAGAGCAAGATTCGTTCAAAGAAAAAGTTATCATCCGTCTGGGGTTATGGCTTTGAAGAGGCCTTAGTCGGGCAACTTTCCAGAGGGATTAGGCGAGAAGTTAGTAGGTAGTAGTGGTAAAGATTCTTTACTCGCGAGTGGAACGGCCGACATCTCACTCTAATGTCCTAGGATGTACCAGAGAGGGTGAACCAAGCCAAGCCCCTTTACGTTTGTTATCCCCTCCGTCAATAGATCAGTAGAGATCAGCGAGTGGAGACGAAAGGGGCCAGGACTGAAAGTACCAAGTCGGAAAGACAAGTGTTGTGGCTTTCAAGCTTGTCTCATCTCCCTGTTGCCTTAATCTAAGCCTGGAGACCTGGGTGGGGTGCTTGCCTGTGACTGGAGTCTTTCTATATGCTTTCCTTCAGCCCTTAGTGGAATCCTGGATCTAGGTCGGATTCTTTGGGCCACTTTTTTGACTTCGTCAGTCTCCCTTAGTGGCAGGTTTGTTTGCCTCCCTTGCTCGGACCGGGCTTTAGTCTTTGGTTGTCATCCTGGAACCAATGGTTAGAAGGGCCAACTATGTATCAAAATTGAAGCGGAGATTGCGTATGCATGGATGAATGTCGAACATCTCGCTCGGATGAATCCCCTGCCAATATCTTGGTCTTTTGGAGAGAAGATATCCTTGACCTGTCCATGATTGAAGCCAATGCCCAATTCATTTCTACCAATGCAAAGATCAAATCTTTTTATACAAATACTAAAGTAAAGGTGCTCTCCTTACGTACGCCTCCTTTTTGTTCACGCAAGCTGTCTAAGGTAGTGTATCGAGGGGCTCTAAGCGATCAAGGAGACACGTCTTTCTTTATGGCATAACCCGAAAAGAGTTGTCTTAGTCTTTCTCCTTCGGTCAGTGACTAGTACGTCTTATTCAAACAATTTAGTGGTATTCTGTGGGTGGTATTTTCTCACCTTGGTAGGTGCTTGCCACTCCTCGATGGCTCTGATGTCCTAGGAATAGGATTTCCGTCTGTCCAAAGGAGCATTTATCTTTCTTTACATAGAGGTGATTCTTCCTTAACGGTAGCTTTAAAGGACATGTAACGTGCGTAGCTTGTTCCACAATTACACGGCAGGTATCCCCTAACCTAATACCCGCTACTAAGGGTTGAAAGTAGCTAAATCGCCTGTATAACAGATCTACGAATAGCCAACGCATCTAACAACGTATTTCAGGGGAGGGGGTTAGGGCGGTTCCTTAGCAGTAGACTTCGATTTCATTTCTTCAAGCAGTTTTTCTATTTCTGACTCAAGACTAGCAATACGCCGAGCACTTTCTTGATCATGCTTGGTAAGCTGCTCTTTAAGCAAAGCATATTCATCCTGAAGCATCTTCAATTCTAATTTGAGAATAGCGCTTTCTTGACCACCGAAGTCTTTTACATCCTTTGGATGTGTGTTTACCCAAACATTGTTATTGTCATAGACTGGGTCCCTTTTTGTACTTACTTTGGAACCAAGGGTTAATAGGGATTCCTTTTTAGCTATGTTTAGGGAACGCCAATCTATTCTGAAATTCGATTCTACGGTTACCTGCTTAGTCCTAGACGGATCAGCGTATTGTGACACAAACCAATCAACATCGACCAAGCCTTTAGCAGGACCCTTGTGCTTAATTATATCACCTTTCTCTTCTGTTTCTAAGGAATAACTCTTAGGTGCTAAGAAGATACCTTTCTTCACAAAGTGCTCCATCTTTAACTTACCCAATTCAATGGAAGATATTTCATCTTCTGGAAGAGGACTTCCTAGAATTGCTGAGTCAGTATCAGTGTAGTAACAGTCAGGTCTGGAAATGTATTTGTACATATGAATACGAGAACAAGCTGTAATAGCAGCGGACAATTGAACAGCCGATATCTTAGGAGGATTCCAGTCTGAGTCGTCAGCATGTACTGTATTGCTTAAGTAACTTACTATATAGTAATGCTCGCTCAGCTTGTCCCCCATGATCAATTTAGCTTTCTGTATCAAATAGTCATATCTATCCCTATCGCATACCTCTGTTATAGTACTAAGTGGATTTATACCAAATCTACCGTACAGCGAGTTCAATAGTATCTTGAACCCATACACCAATGCTTCATTACCAGCACTCTTAGCTTCTTGTCTTTTCCCGAAAAGGTTTGACACAAAGTCACTGAAAGGACTAGGCTTTTTCTCAAACAAGTAGCCCCTTAGTGGTATAATCTTGTAACCCAAGTTGCGCGCAAAAATCAATTCTTCGCTAAAATACACACCCACGAATTCACCAGTTGGGAAAAGTCAAGTATTATTATGATCCCTATAGGGTAAGAAAGGTCGAGTGATTGTTCTAGGACAAACAACATAAGCCTCAATAAATCCATACAAGTTGGCCAATTCCTGGCCTTCCAAATTACCATGCCAGACAGGCACACCTCCCGGCATGGGGCATGTTTTCATGATATATGGATATAAGGAGTTCACGTCGTAGTAGTCTAAATTTTCCCCATATGGGATATATGTATCAGCATGGCCTCCATAGTACCCACGCCTTATGAATGTATCTTCATTCCTACTTGGAATATGGATAGGAAAAGTATTAGGATCGTAATAGCTCATACGAAAAATCTTCATAGATAGCGTTGGCGCTGTCAAGCAATCCTCGATATCCACTTTGTACTGAGTCCAAAAAATCTCTTGAGCCTTCTGGAAAACACCGCCTAACAGACGAATATCCTGTTTCAGATAATCCAACAATTCTTCCCTATTATTCAGAAGATTCGACACTCGAACTTCGTCATGTTGGATGGAGCCTTTAACACCTAATTGAGGACATAAAGCCTTAGCCAATGTTGCCAAACCACTACTGAGTAGAGTGTATGAATCTCTTATACGGAAGACCCTTTTCTTTCCTCGAAACACTACTAACTCATAGAGCCTGAGGTTCCTCATAAGAGGTTTGATGGTGTACTTATCTCCATGAGAAGCATAATATTTCATTAATAGAATACCATCGAATCGTGAGAAGTTATGAAAGTAAACCGTTCGAATCTTTCTTTTAGAAGCAACCACAACTAAACGCTCCAGAAAGTCGAACAACATTCGATTACTCCTTGCTTCAAAGGAAGGTATTAGACCCATGTAATCTTCACTGAAATATGTTTCGGTTGAATAATCAGGCTTGGCACCTACATCTTCACCCGGCTTAACAGCTAAGAAACCCGCAGCGTAAGGCACATGAACATTATTTATTAGAACAGTCTCCGTATCGGCTACAAGGATGTAAGTTTCCTTACTCGTAGGTTTGAGTGCAGTTACATGATCGGGATAACGACGCTTCCCACGCTTCATAACTTTCGCTTCTGGTGGTTCACCAGCACCTATGACGGATTGCATTAATGAAAATATTTGTCTATCAATTTCCTCATCGGTGCAAGGAGCTAACTCCTTTTCCCGCATACCGGCAAGATACACTCGAATGTATATACCTGATAGTCTGGATTCATCGTAATCCTCAGCTTTTTGAATTAAGTATTTGATAATAATAGCACATAGACCACTGTTAGGAATAGCATCACCACTCTTATCTACTAAAGAAATAGCATCACCTATTGTATAGGTAACCTCTCCTTCTCCTGTAGGTATTTTCATGACATAACCTATGGTAAACTTACCATACTCAAACACAGTAGAGTAAACATATTTCATTAACAGTCGCATTATAGCCAATGCTATGACTTCAATGTCTGTACATAGCAGGTATGGCTCTTTAAATCTTACTTCAGCTATTCTCAATCCTAAATAGGGATCCTTGCATTTTTGACTATCTATAATATGGTTTAAACGGTTCAAATAAACATTAAATTTAGTTTTCGAATAACCAACTTCACAGGTTGAATTCACTTGGTCTATCAACCCTAAAGATGGTTTCATTTTAATATTCTTATTCATATTCACTTAATAGTGTAAGCTGTAGTTTCCCTTGAGAGTCTCCCAGCTCTTGAGACATGAATGATATTTTTTCCAATTCTCACCATCAAGGCCCACTACATTGAGATATTTCTCGTAACAACTCACTGTATCATTTATTTGATTATTCCACCTTATCCCCTTTTGGAGACTCAAATTATTAGGCATAAGGGAATTTAAAACCTCTTTAAGATCCTCACTTGTAAATTGACCACTCGGCAACTTCTTATTTGAGAGTTGGATAAGATTATTTCGAATAAAATCATTGATTATGAAAAGTGGATTACCGATCTCCATAAACACTGTTGTATAAATTTTTGGAAGCTCTTCCGCGTAAAAAGATGTTGTTATGAAATTATCATGTACAGTGTACACTGGAGCTTTCGCATCCGTATTCTTTTTGAATTTATCCACCACTTTCATAGCTATAAAAGCATCCTTCTGGTGAATAAAGTTGACGCAAGTAGCTCTTGAAGTTTTGCGCGTATCCCTTTCCCCCGTAGGGACTCGGAGAGTAACCCGATGTCTCTTCAAGGATACTTTATCATAAACCAATATTTGGGCTTTTTTGCTGCGCATATAATCCTGCACTGTAGTGAAGTACGATGTACTATAGCACACTGGTTTATCCAAGGCAGAACAAAACCAACCTATTTGGTTAATCAACATCATTAGATTGATTATATCAGGATATTTCATTTTCAAAAATTCATAACAAAGTTTAGCGATCATATACCCTTGCTTTGGCTTTAAATAGTTATTACTAGCTATAACAATATCATTAGACATTGCTGAGACCGTCTTACCATATATCAATGGCATAAAGAGTGCTTTGCAGAGCTTTCTATTTAAATACTTGTTTATGATTATAAATATATCTTTATTTAATCTTTCACTCAAAAACTCCCGAAGTTCATCCATCAAAGATGAATACAAATCTTGGATTTCACCGTTTTTAGACGGAAGAAGATTAGTCAAAATACCAAGTTCAACATTTAGCAATAAATAACTCATGATTTGATAAGCACTCGCAGATGCATCTTGAGATACAGGAACCCTATTCAATCCTTTAATTCTTTCGTTACTACTAACTCTTTCGTTGGAAAGGAACTTAGATATGAACTGAAATGGAGCGCTAGCATCCTTTCCAAAATGAATGAATTTTTCGTTAAATTTGTTGTCACATTTATTAAAATCTTTATATATATTAATATACCATCTAAAAGATTCTGTCAACGTTGAGAATTTTTGAAACTTAAAGGCGGCTGCATGCGCTAAATGTTTTCTTTCTTTATAATGATTGCTTTGTTCTATTACTTCACTTACTTCACTTTTTGAAAATTGAAGCAAACTTTTAGCCAAATCACGCTCGTGAAAATGTAATACGCCGGAGCGGTAGATTCTACCACGGAAGTCAATGAACGCAGGTAGATAAAACCTATAGACAGGGACAGGCTGGAGACTAAGATACTAGGTTCAAAGCGGATATCAAAATATGCTTAACACAGACAGATTTCAATACCCCCTTTAACCCCTAGGGGTGCTGAATCAGAGCAGGCGGGAAGCCCTCGTAGAACCTTGCTTAGGCGCTAACGCGGGGAGTCCAGGAGTGGGGGAGGCTTACGCTCGTACATACAAAAAAATAACTACCAAAAAATATGTTTAAAGAGTTACTGCCATACTGCTTGCATACTTTATTACTATTGGTATCAACAAGGGATTTGACTTTCCCTACAGCGATAGAACACATCTTTGTTGGTTAGTAAGAGGGTTACCTTTGTTTGCGGATCTCCACCGCCTGCTTTTGCGCTATTGTTACTTACGACGTCTCTTCTCTTACGCAATTCCTAACTAGTTGTAGTTAGCCTAAGGACCGGAATAAGAGGTCTCGGCGTATCGGGGCTGCTAGGCTCCTTTCTCATGGGAGGGGTTCGCATCCAACTCTTCTCGATACCCGGTCATTGGCAACATCTTCTAACTCGTTAAGCGCAAATAGCCTATATAAATAAGATAACTTTGATCGTCTCCTACTTCTAACTCAAGTTATTGGCCCCCTACTGACTACCGGGGCATCCTCTAATGAGCAAGCACAAGCACTACACTAGTACACACGCATTTGCCCGTTAGCAACTGTGACTCAGAAACCAGAGTCAAAGAGTAGTCGCCTCCTTTTAGTCCCGAATGAGAAAAACCAGGATTTGCTGATTCAAAGCAAGCTCCCTACGATCGCACCCTAGGAGAGTGCAAATGGCAAGTGGAATGGTCTGGTTCCACTTAGCAGCCCAAATCCGCGTACCCCCTTTCACACGCAAGTAAGCAAGACGCACAAGCAAGTACGCTTTAGCTACTAAGCTTCGAAACAACCAATAGGCTTACTTCGAAGTAGGAGCTTGAACTCCAGTATTAGAATGAGTCTCCCTGGTTTCAGGGGGGATTAAGGATTCCTCTCGTAAACAGTAAAAGTAGTTTGTTCAATTCCAGTCGCCAATCCCGTATCAAATTAGGTCTCAAATCGAGGCTGCTGCTTCAGATGATGTGACTTTTCAGTTCGTACTTGATTTCTAGCGATTTCCAGTACTATTTCACTAATAGACGGCCCTATGTCAGTAATAGTCAGTAAGGCAATTGAGTGAAATACACTTGTGGAATCGGCATGAGTTAAGCATTTTTTGAATTACCTTTTTCTGTATTAGTCGAAGCTTTTTTTCCAGAATCAATCATTGTGGGTTTGGGGATAAAGGTCAGAACCATTTCTTGATTCCGTTGAACCTTCACTTCAGTGCCTTTGGCATTTAGTCATTCCTTTCATTGATCGGATAGGAGTTTTCGCTTCTTCTCTTCCTTTTGTTATTAGCTTCCGCTTCCTCTCCTTCATGACTTCCACTTTCTTCGATTGGATGTCTTAGTGCCTTTTTGAATGGATGTAGGATCCACTCTAATTCCTGCTAGAAGGATGGAATGGTTTTCCGATAATACAGAGCATACATAGTTCTGTCGTCCGGGTAACAGCTTAACAGGTCTGCCCGGGCGTTGCTGTCAAGAGAATGAGTTTTCCAATAGATAGACTATAAATGGTATGCTGGAGAGAAGAATAGGAATACGAGTTGTTCCCGAGTTAAAGTAACTGCGATGGCTCTTTCCTGCCTTTCATCGATAGGTAGCTTCAACGCTATACCCCTCTATTACAGATGTTGATGTTGTGTCACTTCCCCGCAAGACTTCCAATGTGTTGATTCTCGTAAAATGTGTCGATTCTCGGAGATGCATGCCGATGTGTTGATTCGAGGAGAATGAACTTCTTCAGAGGAGACCTGGTATGTCATCTTGCTTAGTTAGGTTGGTCGAGAAGGGGCATTGCCCATTGCCAAGGTATCAACCGGGGCTGATTGATCCAGCAATAGCAGGTGAGACTGAGCATCTTGTTGGGATGGTTTTCCCTGAAATTCGTATGAGTGTGAATTTGACTTTGATTCCTGCGTCTCTCGGTTCCTTCTCTGATTCGAGGGGGCTGGTACATAGAACCGGGGAGAGGCTAAAGGTAATTTCAGAGCTTCAAACATGACGGGATGAATTGTTTCTCACTTTTGTCGTTGGTTCTCATGGACGTGAAGATATAGCTTGTGTGCTGTTAAAAAAGTGGCTGGTCTCCGCCCCTTCTATTAGCTATTAGTAGGGCTGCGTATCCGTAGTTTGAATCCACTTCTCAGCGGTCGAAGGCACAGTCTTCATCTCCTTGAATCGAATGTGATAATCTTCGAGAATCGCTTATGGCAAAGGACGATGCCCACGCTTCAGGTCGATCAGAAAGACAAAAAAAAAGGTGGAGCTCTAGTGCCATTTTCCGGATTTCTAGTAATTTAAGGGCATTCCGCCTCTGATAGCACCCTAAGATTTCAGATCAGGCCGAGGAATGTGTTGTCGAGTTGACTCAAAAGAAAGCGTGGATCGAGTTGATTGGGACGGTTAGCTTTCAACTAAATTCTGTTGCAGCGGCAGTAAGAGTTGCAGAGATAACAAAAAATGTATGGCATTCAATATCCCTTCAGGGAACCCACCTTTGAAGTGAAATTCCCAGTGGTTTTTGGTCATATTCCATCGGTGGTAGAGCTGCGAGACCAATGAGGAATTCTGTAAATGCATGACCCCTCTTTATCACCGCCACCCAGCTTTAAATGTTCTGGGTTTGCGACAGTAGCACCAAGATCTGCTGTTTTCTCAGTTGCTGGCTTGGGATGAAATTCCATATGATTAGTGGACCGATAGCCTCACGTTCCTCTTATTGATGGACGAATAGGAATTTCCCCTTTCTTCTTTTGGTCGTTTCCAAGTCTTGTGACTGTCAGTTACTCGGAAAGGAAAGTAGGCCCACGGAATCGCTCTTCTTAGGTATTTTCTGATCCATGGGTCGCATTAAAAACGAGATCGATGGAGCTTTCTTCTATTATTCCTCTCGCTACGATGACGGTATTGAAATAACAAGAACCCTGGCGGTACCAAAACGGACGCTAAGACTTTCCGGGATAGTATTAGGATCTCCTTGTCCTCGGTTGTGTTCCAAGCTGCTTTCACTCCGCTAAGAGATATGGGGGATACTCGTCGCTGAACGCCAACCCAATCTGGTCTTTCGTTGAAAATCTCTTTGATAAAGTGCGAGTTCGGTGGCACTGAGACAGATGACGATCCTGGTACTACATAATGAGAGAATCTTTGCACCAAACCCGTTGATGTATAGAGATGGGTGCGCTTCAATAGAAATGGATGCGCTTCCCACTAATTCTGTCTTGAGCCTTGAATGAACTACATTCGATTCCTTTGCGGAACCTGTGTCCACCCTTGAAGCCTAAATTCAGTGGTTTTTGAGCGTATTGGTTCCTCTCGGGACTTGGTCTGCAACGATTTCCTCTGTTTCGGGGCGTACTTCTACTCTCGACCTTCTCTTCGGCCGTGTTCTAAGCTGCTTCCATTCACTAAGAAAGGAGAAGGCCTATTGCGTGATTCGTCCGGTTGAACCTCCTTCTTCAGTCGGGAGGCAGACCAGAAGAGAAGTATGTCTCAGCAGTCTAAAAAGCGTATCGATGTTTCAAGCACCGGGTCATTCTTCTTTATATTATATTGTTCCAGTTCCGAGGCAGTCGCATCAAAATGAGGCTGCAACAAAAAAAAACTATCAGTGATTGGGCCATTCGCTCCTCGAAGGAGGGGGATCTTGTGTGGTTCAAGGTCTTCTCGCTTCCCTCTCTTTAATTTAAGGTTCTTTCGGATTCCGGCTTTCATTTTAATAGAGAGAGCTGCTCTGAACAGAAGATTTTTCCTATTTTCCGTAGGTAAAGCTGGCTAACCAAAGGTTCTTTTTCAGCCGTTGACAAGTGGTCTCAACTTGCTCATGTGACGTATTTTCTCTCCCTTTTCGTCGAAACAAGACCACTACCCCTCGTCCCAATTCGAATCTTCATGATTCAATCCTCGTGAGGGGCTTCCCATGTTGAACGAGACGAACTGTTGGTTCTACCTCTTAACTCAAGCTGGCCATCGAGTTGGGTTTCCACTCCTTTAGCTATAAGTGGTCTGCTTTCAAGAAGAATAAGAAGACTGGTGGGTGCGCTTCCGACATGCGATTTATAGATTAGAAAGATGACTATTTGTTCAGCCATCAAGCTTCATGCTTTCTCGAGGAGCGGGTTCTGTCCCCTAAGCCGATGAGCGCTATGTCTAAGACTATAACCCTTCCCTCAACACGTGGCCTTCTTTTTCTACCTCTCTTTCACTCTGCTTGTTTAGCTTTACATCCGTCCCAAGATATCATTTCCAATACATCCGCGGGGCAGGCTCACTATGGAAATCTAAATCACCCCCTCTCTCGGAGTTGTATACAAAGATTTTGACCTCAAGCTATAGCTTTAGAAGAGTAGTCGCACCGATTGATGCTACGCATCTTCGCACTCGCTCCTAGCTTTTGGGCAAGAGCAAAGACACAAGTGGCATGGAAGAAACCGAGGGCTTTAGCGGTTGACGATAAATACCATGGTCTTAAACCCCTTTTTACTACCTTAAAACAAATGCGGCATTTCTTGGTACGAGCAGCTTCCATTGTTTACTTCTTCCTTCTTGCTGACTTGGGATTTCGAAACCAATACTATACTAAAGGTTGGCCTAGATATTCTCATATACGTTTGGGGTATAGGGTGCAGTTGACTCTTTCCTTTGCTTATGCCTTATTTCCGGGTCGGAGAGAGGGCTATAAAGATTCTTTGCCGTAGGACCAGAAAGAGGATTAGTACCATTCACAAGAGTCGACGAAAGAGGCTAATTGCGGTACCATGGACCTGGGAAGTCTTGCTCCTCCTCTAACTCCTATGGAATTTTTGAGGAAAAAGGCTACGCTCCTTGCTAACATTCTGTATTCCTTAACAAAACATTTCTTTGTCTAATGATGCCTTTACCTCGCCTTCTCTACCTGATCCGCTTCCGGTATATGAGTCACTCTGAAATTTAGACATTGGCCTAAGGTCTTCCTTGGCACTCCTGGGGAAAAATCAGACTTTCCTTGTGCTGATTCCGATACTAATATATTCTTTCTTGCGCAAAGTCTCTTTTTCCCATGTAATCCCTGGCCGCTACGCTCCTCTTATTCTCGGAGATTTCCGGGTATTTATTCTATTTCACTCCTATGGAGACCTTACGACTGAACTATTGGTGGGAGGTCTAACGAGTGAACTTCGTTATATTACGAGAGCTAATCGATTCCTTCACAAGCAGCAAAGAAAAAAAGGGAGAGAAGAGGAGATGGAAAACCAGTTTTGAATCTAAAATATGCAGAGTGGCTGAAGCGCGATCAGTTTGTCTT